TTGTGGCACCGTCCGTGGTATTTCTGTGAGTCCTGGGAATGGTATGGTGCCAGAAAGGATTTTTATCCAAACATTGATTGGTCGTGTACTAGCCGATGATATATATATGGGCACGCGCTGTATTGCCACTAGAAATCAAGACGTTGGGATTGGACTTGTAAATCGATTCATAACCTTTCGAGCACAACCAATAGCTATTCGAACCCCCTTTACTTGTAGGAGTGCATCTTGGATCTGTCGATTATGTTATGGACGGAGTCCTACTCATGGCGACCTGGTTGAATTGGGAGAAGCTGTAGGTATTATTGCAGGCCAATCGATTGGAGAACCGGGTACTCAATTAACATTAAGAACTTTTCATACCGGCGGAGTATTCACGGGGGGTACTGCGGAACATGTGCGAGCCCCTTCTAATGGAAAAATCAAATTCAAGGAGAATTTAGTTCATCCGACACGTACACGCCATGGACATCCCGCCTTTCTCTGTTCCATAAACTTGTATGTAACTATTGAAAGTGAAGATATTCGACATAATGTAAATATTCCACCCCAAAGTTTTCTTTTAGTTCAAAACGATCAATATGTAGAATCAGAACAAGTGATTGCTGAGATTCGCGCAGGAACATCTACTTTGAATTTTAAAGAGAAAGTTCGAAAACATATTTATTCTGACTCAGACGGAGAAATGCACTGGAGCACCGATGTGTATCATGCACCCGAATTTACATATGGAAATGTTCATCTATTACCAAAAACAAGTCATTTATGGATATTATTAGGAGAGCCGCGCAGATCCAGTCTAGTTTCACTTTCGATCCACAAGGATCAAGATCAAATGAGTGCGCATTCTCGTTCTGTCAAGAGAAAATCTACTTCTAACCTCTCAGGAACGAATGATCCGTCGAGAGGAAAATTCTTTACTTCGCATTTTTCGGATAAAAAAGAAGATAGGATTCCTGATTATTCAAACCTTAGTCGAATTATAAGTACCGGTCGTTGTAATCTCGTAGATCCGACCATTCTCTACCAGAATTTTGATTTATTCTCAAAGAGGCGAAGAAATAGATTCATTATTCCACTCCAATCGATTCAAAAACGCGAGAACGAATTAACACCTCCCTCGGATATCTTGATTGAAATCCCCATCAATGGCGTTTTCCGTAGAAATAGTATTCTTGCTTATTTGGACGATCCTCGATACAGAAGAAAGAGTTCGGGCATTACTAAATATGGGACTCTAGAAATGCATTCAATCGTCAAAAAAGAGGATTTGATTGAGTATCGAGGAGGTAAGGAATTTAGGCCAAAATACCAAATGAAAGTAGATCGTTTTTTTTTCATTCCCGAGGAGGTGCATATATTAGCCGGATCTTCTTCCATAATGGTACAGAACAATAGTATCATTGGGGCGGATACACAAATTACTTTAAATATAAGAAGCCGGGTAGGCGGGTTGGTCCGAGTGGAGAGAAAAAAAAAAAGAATTGAACTTAAAATATTTTCTGGAGATATCCATTTTCCTGGAGAGATAGATAAGATATCCCGACATAGTGGCGTTTTGATACCACCGGGAGCAGGAAAACAAAATTACAAGGAATCCAAAAAATGGAAAAATTGGATCTATGTTCAACGGATCACACCTAATAAGAAAAAGTATTTTGTTTTGGTTCGTCCTGTCGTCACATATGAAATAACGGACGGTATAACTTTAGGAAGACTTTTCCCCCCGGATCTGTTGCAGGAAAGGGATAATGTGAAACTTCGAGTTGTCAATTATATCCTTTATGGAAATGGTAAACCAATTCGGGGAATTTCTGATACAAATATTCAATTAGTTCGGACTTGTTTAGTATTGAATTGGGACCAAGATAAAAAAAGTTCTTCTAGTCAAGAAGCTCGTGTTTCTTTTGTTGAAATAAGGGCAAATGGTTTGATTCGACATTTCCTAAGAATCGACTTGCTGAAATCCACTATTTCATATATCGGAAAAAGGAATGACCCACCGGGCTCAGGATTGCTCCCGGATAATGGATCTGATTGCACCAATATAAATCCGTTTTCTTCCATTTATTCCAAAGTAAGAATTCAACAACCCCTTAATCAAAATCAAAGAACTATTCATACGTTGTTGAATAGAAATAAGGGATTCCAATCGTTGATAATTTTGTCATCATCCAATTGTTTTCGAATGGGTCCATTCAACGATGTAAAATATCACAATGTGATAAAAGAATCAATTCAAATTACAAAAGATCCTGTAATTCCAATTAAGAATTCGCCGGGGCCTTTAGGAACAGCCTTTCTAATTGCGAATGTTTATTCATTTTACCATTTAATAACTCATAATCAGATCTTGGTAAATAACTATTTCCAACTTGACAATTTAAAAGAGACTTTTCAAGTAATTAAATTTAAATATTATTTAATCGATGAAAATGAAAAAATTTATAACCTCCGTCCGTGCAGTAACATTATTTTCAATTTGAATTGGTATTTTCTC